AATTTCAATAAAATAAAAAAAAGGAGTCTTTATGTCTCGTTACCGAGGACCTCGTTTTAAAAAAATACGCCGTCTGGGAGCTTTACCAGGACTAACTAGTAAAAGACCTAGATCCGGAAGTGATCTTAAAAACCAATTGCGTTCTGGGAAAAAATCGCAATATCGTATTCGTTTAGAAGAAAAACAGAAATTGCGTTTTCATTATGGTCTGACAGAGCGACAATTACTTAGATATGTACATATCGCTGGAAAAGCCAAAGGGTCAACGGGTCAGGTTTTACTACAACTACTTGAAATGCGTTTGGATAACATCCTCTTTCGATTGGGTATGGCTTCGACCATCCCCGGAGCCAGGCAATTAGTTAACCATAGACATATTCTAGTTAATGGTCGTATAGTGGATATACCAAGTTATCGTTGCAAACCCCGAGATATTATTACTGCGAAGGATAACCAAAGATCAAAAGGTCTGATTCAAAATTATATTGCTTCATCCGCCCATGAGGAATTGCCAAAACATTTGACTATTGACTCATTCCAATATAAAGGATTAGTAAATCAAATAATAGATAGTAAATGGATCGGTTTGCAAATAAATGAGTTGTTAGTCGTAGAATATTATTCTCGTCAGACTTGAACCTAACAAAATTAAGAAAGAAAGGTTCATAGAATTTTGTCCCCTTTTCGCCGAACTAAATAGATCTAAGGGCCTTAATCCATCCGCATTTTTTCACCTATCACAAATGGATCAACAGTAGGATTTTTTTCTTTTTTGCTCTTTCCTATTTTATAACCACAATAATTAGGAATAGAGAATTTCTATCAAATAAGGGTCCTATTGCTGGAATAATGGTTTCAATTGTTATTTGATTTGATACATTGTGGTCGATAACGTTGGTGAATTAACAGAAACGGAAAGAGAGGGATTCGAACCCTCGGTAAACAAAAGCCTACATAGCAGTTCCAATGCTACGCCTTGAACCACTCGGCCATCTCTCCTACATAATCTTATTATTGACCAGAAACTGAGTGAATAGCGAGTTATTCATATTACTGCAGTACAGGTACGACCGATCACTAGTTCCATAGGAAGAATTCCTTTCCCATTTAATATTTCTCAACAAAAACTTCTCTCATTCATCAGCTACCCCACAGATCTATTCCAAATTTATGAATCGTCCCATGGATTTTGATATTTCGATTGTATGGCGTGGTGTATACACGTTATGCAAACAGAAGGTATGGTTACTCTACTCTATTTTTTCATGGAATGATTATTCCATTCTTTTTTCTCTTTGGATCATAACCAAATCAAAACTTCTCGAGTTATCAGAATCTGTAGTAAAAAAAGTCCTTGGTTATTTAACTTAGATGAAATAGTAATAGTTCCGCTCATTGGTATACTACAAAAATGGGAATGAAATCAATCTGATTCCAATATCTCATATCTTTCCCAAACAAAAGGAGACAATTTAAGCGGAAAGCCCGTATCTATTTAATATCTATTTATTAGAATAAAATTAGTCCGTTTTTATGTTATTTCGTACTGTATAATTCCTTTGCTTTGTTTGTGGGATCATTTTCCCCGAGGGGTAATGAAAAGAATTCTAGAATAGATTGCTAATTATGCCTAGATCTCATATAAATGGAAATTTTATTGATAAGACCTCTTCAATTGTAGCCAATATCTTATTACGAATAATTCCGACAACTTCAGGAGAAAAAAGGGCATTTACCTATTACAGAGATGGTGCGATTTGATTCTTTTTTCTTGTTTTTTTTAGCCCTCACCTCAGTCTTACGAGAAAGAGACGCGGTTCGGTATAGAAAGAACGAAATTCTTGAAATAAACCTACGCTCGGTGAAGGTGAAGTTTGGAGATAGAACAATTCCTTCTATCGTGTATCCTCGATTGATGCAGCCTCAGATGTTTCAATTGTTGATTTGAGTATTGAGCGAAAGGTTACACCTATGGGTTCTGTATTGCGGGTCAATCCTACACTACATTAGTACCAATAGACGGCATAAGGGAAAAAGCACTACACCTAGGAATCAACAACACAAAAACTTTGTTATAAATTCCCCCTTTCCTTATCGGTATCGGGACTAACAAGAATGGTTGGGACAACAAACATCCATCTCGTTTGTACTTTGGATACCCGTATAACCATCAAAGATCGTTGAAGTGACTAATTCCTGGAAATAGAAGGCGTTGAGAACAAAGAAATTGTTGGAGTTACCATTTATATCTAACACTAATATGATTGGTGTTAAGAAAAAACCTCTTGCGGGAAGGCTGGCTAGAGATTTCTTGTAAAAATACTAGTTCCTTTCAGTTCATAATGAGATGAGAATAGTTCAATTTTTATTCTATGGATTATTCCCCTTAGTACTATGCGCAGAAGGGAGGAGCCGTATGAGATGAAAATCTCATGTACGGTTCTGGAACGGAGATTTTTTGAATAGAATGAACGACCGTAACGGATGTTGGCTCAATCCG